ATGGCAGCAACAAATTTAAATCCAACAACACTAGATAAAGTAACTAGTTTTATATTTCGATGGCTTTTTTCTACTAATCACAAAGATATTGGAACTTTATATATAATTTTCGGAGCTATTGCTGGGGTAGCAGGTACAGCTTTATCTCTTTATATTAGAATAACATTATCACAACCTAATGGTGCTTTCTTAGAATATAATCACCATTTTTATAATGTTGTGGTAACCGGTCATGCTTTTGTAATGATCTTTTTTATGGTAATGCCTGTTTTAATTGGTGGTTTTGGTAACTGGTTTGTTCCATTAATGATTGGTGCACCAGATATGGCATTCCCACGAATGAACAATATTAGTTTTTGGTTATTACCACCTTCTCTTTTATTATTAATTGAGTCAGTATTATGTGAAGCAGGAGTAGGTACCGGTTGGACTGTGTACCCTCCTTTATCAGGTATTGTTGCTCACTCAGGAGGTTCTGTAGACTTAGCGATTTTTAGTTTACACCTTTCAGGAGCAGCTTCTATTTTAGGAGCTATTAACTTTATTTGTACCGTTGTAAATATGCGAACTGAAAGTCTTCCATTTCATAAGTTACCATTATTTGTATGGGCGATTTTTATTACTGCAATTCTTTTATTATTATCTTTACCAGTATTAGCAGGTGCTATTACAATGTTATTAACTGATAGAAATTTTAACACTACTTTCTTTGACCCAGCTGGTGGCGGTGATCCTGTATTATACCAACATTTATTTTGGTTTTTCGGTCATCCAGAGGTTTATATTTTGATTTTACCAGCTTTTGGTATTATTAGTCATATTGTTGTTAGTTCTGCGAGAAAACCTATTTTTGGTTACCTTGGTATGGTTTATGCAATGTCTTCAATTGGAATTTTAGGTTTTATTGTATGGGCTCACCACATGTATACCGTGGGTTTAGATATTGATACACGAGCTTATTTTACAGCAGCAACTATGATTATTGCAATTCCAACTGGAATTAAAATTTTTAGTTGGTTAGCCACATTATGGGGTAGTGCTCTTGAATTACGAGCTCCAATTTTATTTGCTTTAGGATTCATTTTCTTATTCACTGTTGGTGGTGTAACCGGAGTAGCTTTAGCTAATTCAGGACTAGATATTGCATTACATGATACTTACTATGTGGTGGCACATTTTCATTACGGTGCGGCGTCTAACGTCGTTTTCGCCTGCTTTGACTAAGATCAAAGTTCACAAAACTCGTTTATATGTATATGTTAAAAGAAAAATTAAATCACATTGTTATAATCTGCTTTATAATAAAATGGAGTAATTTTGAAAAAAAAATAACTGTATATATTGTGGTAAAGCTTAGTACTTACCTGAGAAAGCTAATTTCGAAAGGGACCGTAGCATGTACTAAAAGGCATCCTGAAAGAGTGGGTGCCAAGCTATTGAATAATATGGGTAGGTTTACGAATCTCAGTTACAACTTCTCGGCAGGATCTGAAGTTCCTAATAGAACCTTGGGTGTAAGAAATTACGTAGTCTTTCTTACACAGAATGAGTCCGGTTCGCCAGTCACAAGTAGTGATCAAAAGAAGGAGAGCCCTAAGTTATTCGTGAGACGAAAACGAACGGAATTCGCGATGACCCGAAATTCGAAAGAATTGGGGTTACGGAGGGTCCATAGTACTGCGTCATCTTGCAGGAAGGGACCTAGTTATGTTAGGTTTGACAAAGATACGCTTTCGGGTGTGTACAAATCAAACCAGTTGGACTTATTAAGATCTTATATTATTAGTAACAAAAAATGTATTAATTTGAGTAGTATTATGTCTGATCCAAATTTTCTAATTGCCGCTTGGGCCAGAATCCGCTCTAACAGTGGGAGTTTAACTTTTGCTTTGAGTAAAGAAACTTTAGATGGAATCGCTCTATCTTGGTTTGAGGAAACTGCAAATACCATGCGGAACGGGATATTTCAATTTTCTCCTTCTAGAAGAACTTACATTTCTAAGTCTGACGGTAGGAAGAGGCTCTTAACTATACCTTCTCCGAGAGATAAGATTGTCCAAGAAGCTATGCGTTTTCTATTAATGCTAGTTTTCGAAGGTGATTTTAGCAAAAACTCTCATGGTTGGGTATCTGGTAGAAGCTGTCATACTGCTTTAAATCAAATTAAAATGGAGTTTGCCCACGACAATTGGTTTATTGAAGGGGATATTGATCAACAATTTCCAAGTCTGAACCATCAGGTATTAGTCAATTTATTGAAAACTAAGATAGATGACCAAGCTTTTATAGATTTAATTTACAAATACCTTAGGGCGGGTTATGGTGAGTCCCCAGATAAAATAGTTAAAATGCATATCGGGACAAGCCAAGGAGGAGTTTTATCCCCTGTTTTATCCAACATTTATATGACTCCTTTTGACAAATGGGTTGAAAGAGATCTTATACCTAAATATACTAAAGGTAAAAGAAAGAAAGCTAACCCTGCTTATACAAAAATGATACGTTCCGGAAAAGTTACTGATCACTCTATTCCTAGTTTGTATGCACATAATCGAAATTTTATTAGACTTCACTATGTTCGTTATGCGGATGATTTCATTATAAGTTTAAACGGTCCGAAAGTTTACTGTAAGCAAATAGTTGATGAGTGCAAAACATTTTTGTTTGAACAACTAAAACTCTCATTAAATATCGAAAAGACCAAGATAACTCATAGTCAGTTAGATTCCGCAACATTTTTAGGTTATCGTGTACACAAAACTAAGCTTTCTAAAATGAAAATAGCTTACAACCTTAAAGGCCAGCTTTCTCGTAGAACCACCAATACTATTATAGATGGTCCTATAGATCGAATTGTAGGGAAGCTGACTGAACGAGGTTACACCAAAAAAGACGGTTCACCTACCAGAAATGGTAGATTCATAAATCATACGTTGTATGATATGATAGAACACTATAAAATGGTGGAAAGAGGTATTCTTCAATATTACAAGTTAGCTAACAATTATGGTAGAGTCGCTGCCAGAGTACATTACATCTTAAAATACTCTTGTGCCCTTACTATTGCCTCTAAGATGAAACTTACTACTTTACGGAGGGTATTTAACAAATACGGCAAGAATCTTAATATTAAAGATGAATCGGGTAAAATTATTACTAGCTACCCGACGGTCGACTATCGTCGTCCAAAAAAGTTTACTATAGCTCCTATATTAGATTTTACTTCATTAGAAGCATATATTGATCAGTATGATCGTCGAGTACAAAGAGGTCGTAAGGACCTTAAAGGACCTTGTGTGTTATGTGGCAGTAATCAGGATATTGAAATTCATCACGTTCGAAAACTTAGTAAAACTAAGCGTAAAGACTACTTATCTAGTATGATGTCTAGAATGAATCGAAAACAAGTTCCTGTTTGCAAAAAATGTCATATAAAAATACATCAGGGTACATACGATGGAAAACGAGTCAAGTAAATCTTCTGTCCAATTTTAACATAAGTGAGAGCCGTATGCAGGGAAACTTGCACGTACGGTTCGGGGTCGACTTATTGATAAGTAATGAGATTGGTAAGTTAGGCCACTGCTGTCAATGGGAGCTGTATTTTCAATTTTCGGTGGCGTATATTACTGGTTTGAGAAAATGACCGGAATCAATTACTCTGAAATTTTAGCTCAAATTCATTTCTGGACATTCTTCGTTGGTGTAAACCTTACTTTTTTCCCAATGCACTGGTTAGGTGTTGCAGGTATGCCAAGACGAATTCCTGATTATCCTGATGCATTTTATTTATTTAATAAGATTGCTTCATGGGGTTCTTATATTTCAGCTGTATCAGCTGTTTTCTTCTTCTTTGTTATGGCAGAAGCGTTCTACAGTAACCGACAAAGTGCGTAATTTTACAATTTAATATATGGTTTATAGCCCATTAGATCAATTTAAAATAGCTCCTCTTATCAGTTTGCAATTTGCAGGCATTGATTTATCTATTACTAACTTTTTATTAGTTTCTCTTTTAACTCTTTTTGTAATTCAAAGTTTTGTATTTTTAATTAAAGAGCCTATTACAAATTCTTTTTTTGTTATCCCAAGTGGTTGGCAAAATTTAATTGAAAAAATTTATGCTCTTGTAACTCAACTTTTATCAGACATTATTACTACTGGAAGTGAAAAATATTTTCCATTTATGTCAGTATTATTTATGTTTATTTTGTCTAATAATTTAATTGGTATGGTTCCTTATAGTTTTACTACAACTAGCCATATTACCCTTACTTTTTTCTTATCTTTTTCTATTTTTGTTGCAATGAATGTAATCGGTTTTCAAAGACATGGTCTTCATTTATTTTCATTATTTTTACCAGCAAATACCGGTTTCTTTCTTGCACTTTTATTAGTTCCAATTGAATTAATTTCTTACATTGCTAAACCTATTAGTTTAGGAGTTCGGTTGTTTATTAATTTAATGGCTGGACATAGTTTATTAAAAGTTATTGTTGGTTTTTCTTGGAACATGTTATTAGTTGAGAATTTAAAAGGTATCGTTTTTGTTTTTCCATTGTTAATTTTAGTATTATTAATGGGTTTAGAACTTGGTGTTGCTGTAATTCAAGCTTATGTGTTTATCACATTAACTTGTATTTATTTAAATGACAGTGAAGCATTACACTAATGTTTTTATATTACAAAAATTGAAGTTCGAATAGCTCAGTAGGTAGAGCAAAGGACTGAAAATCCTTGTGACGGCAGTTCGAGTCTGCCTTCGAACATTTTTAAAACTCTATAATGAAAAATTACTTATGGAATATGTTTGCTAACATAAAAAATGGTCAAATGGCTAAAAAGAGTGTCATTGTTGAACCTAAAAAAAATATTTGTGAGTCTTTTTTAAAAATATTATGGGACGAAGGGTTTATATCTGGATATAGAATTTCACCACAAAATCAGAACAAACTTGAGATTTTTTTAAAATACACTAAGAACGGCAAGCCTACAATTAGTTCTTTAAAATTTTTGTCTAAACCTGGCCAAAGAGTTTACTATTCAACTAAACAAATTTGGAAGTTGGATTCGTGTAAAACATTTATAATATTTTCGACAAACAAGGGTTTAAAGTCTATTAATGAGTGTAAAAAAAATCGAATTGGTGGTGAACCCCTGTTAATTATAAATTAAAATTTAAATCGAAAACAAATGTTTACTTCTAATAAATTTAAAAAAAAATACACGGTTAAAATACCAAAAAATGTGAATGTTATACATTGTAATGAAAAAAATATTATAACTTTTATCGGCCCTTTACAAACGAAGTCATTAAAGTTAAATGTTAAGATTTTTTTAGTGCCTTCATTAAGTTTGATTACTGTAACTAATATCCAAGTTTCAGGTACTTCTGCCACTGATTTTAAGAATGTTAAAAAGATTCAAGGAACAACTGTTGCAAAAGTAAAACAAAAACTTATTGAAATAACTTACCCTTTATATCATAAATTAAATTTAGTTGGTGTTGGTTATAGAGCTTTTGCTTATGAATCTTTGGAAAGTCAAATTTATTTTAAATTAGGTTATAGTCATTTGATTTATTTTAAGGTTCCAAATTTGTTAAATGTTCATTGCCAGAAGTTTACTAAACTTTTTATTTTTGGTAATAGTTCATTTGACGTTCTCACTCAGACAGCAGCACAGATAAGAGCGTGTAAACTGCCAGAGCCTTATAAGGGTAAAGGTATTTTACATAACCAAGAAACAGTAATTTTGAAAAAAGGAAAGAAAATTTAAATTCAAATGAAAACAAAAAAGTTTAAATTTAAACAAATTTTAAAGTTGCATTTATTAAAATCTAGAGCGTATGAAAATTCTATAAAAAAATCCAATTCTTTAAGTCATATAAGTTTAACCCAAACAATTGTTGATTTTAAAAAGATATTAAAAATTATTTTTAAATATCATCAAATCGGTAAAAGAATATTGTTTGTAGGAGTTCCAACTGAATTAGAACTAAAGATTAACAAATTAACGAATCATGTAGCAGTTTCTAAAACTTTTAACTTACAAGGGTTTATTTCTAATAATATTAAAACTAATAAAAATTCTAAATCTCGGTTTTCAAGTTTTTTACTTCCTAAGTTAGTACAAAAACCGGATTTAATAGTACTTTTTTCGAGTGAGAAGGAACAAAATATTATTTCAGAAAGTTATGTTGCTAAAACTCCTTTGATTAAATTTGGTGCTGATTGCAGCGTTACAAATTCGGAAGTTGCGAGTTTATATACTGTTTCGGGATTTGGGGATAACTTGCAATTAAATCAGAATAAAAACCTTATATTTATTGGTTTAAATTTTCTTTTTAAAACTATTAACCGAAAAAATAGAAAATCCGATAAATTGATGAATAAACCGTTACGTTCTGAGTTTCAAACTAAAAGAAAACAGTTTAAATAAAAGTTCTATTTAAATTATTTTTTATTTTTTTATAAGTCGATGGTACAAAGAAAAAGATATAATAAACCTTTTTATAAACAATTTTTACGATTACGAAAAAATATTCAAGATCGTCCAAAATTATTTAAGTTTAAAAAACAAAAATGGAGTAAATTTCAGCAATATTCAAAAAATCAATTAAAAATTTATAGACGATTTAAAATTAAAGATCAATTTCAATTATCAGTTTCGAAATTTGCGAGTCGAGGTAATTCATTCCAAAGAAAATTTAGAAATAATTTACACGAGAGAAAAATTTTCAGCCTTTTCTATGGGAAATTAAAAAAAACATATTTGAAACAGCATATTTTAAAATCTATTAAAGCAAAAAAGTCTTCAAATAGTTCTATTGACTTTCGATATAATATTTTAAAATTTTTTGAAAGCCGATTAGATACAGTTCTTTATCGAGCTAATTTTAGTTTAAGTATGAAAGGCGCATCACAACTTATTTTGCATGGTCATGTATTAGTAAATGGTGTTTCTGTGAAAACAAAATCGTATATTTTGAAGCCAAATGATTTAATTGAAATCGCTTATAATACTAAATCGAGAAATTTAGTACAAAAAAACATTGACAGATCAAATTTTTGGCCTATTCCACCGAAACATTTATTAATTAATTATCGAACGCTTCAAATTTTATTTGTGTACTCAAATTCTTCAAATTTGATGCCTGTTTTTAATCATTACTTAAATATCAATTCCGTAATTACTAACATTAAGAAATATTAAATTTTGATTTTAAATTTCTTCAGTAGCTCAGTGGTAGAGCGAGTGGCTGTTAACCACCTGGACGTTGGTTCGAATCCTGCCTGAAGAGAACTTTTAAAACCTCTTATCCCACAGTTTGATTTTGCAACTTTATCTGTAGTTTTATTTAGTTCATTAGTGAGTGTAGCAGCATACTATGCTTTTATCGCATTGCGGTTGTTACCTGAAGTTATTACTGTTTTAAAATTTAGAACAAAAAAGCTTTTCAAAGAAAATTCATCGAATTTGACTTTGGTATATTTACCAAACTTATTTAGTTACGATATTATTGTAAAAAGAAAGAACTAGCTATATAAAAATAGGGAGGGGATATAACTCAATTGGTAGAGTGTATGCTTTGCAAGCATAAAGTTATCGGTTCAATCCCGATTATCTCCAAAGATTTTAACTTTTATTATATAATAATAAAATATAATATTAAAAATTGCTCGTTTGGTGGAATTGGTAGACACGTCAGACTTAAAATCTGATTCTATTTTAGAGTATCGGTTCAAGTCCGGTAACGAGTATAATTTTACAAGTAATAACAATATTAATCTATTTCAGCATTTAACTTGTAATAACCAAAATGATGGAATTGGTAGACATGCTAGGTTTAGGTTCTAGTTCTTTTAAGAGTAGGGGTTCAAGTCCCCTTTTTGGTAAAAATTAAAAAATAATGGTAACTATAAATCAACTGTGTAAAAAGCAAAAAAGTAGAAAGAAAAAAAGAAAGTTAAATAAAGTACCTGCTTTAAATAGTTGTCCTCAAAAAAAAGGTATTTGTACTAAATTAGTACTTAGGACTCCTAAAAAGCCTAATTCTGCGCTTAGAAAAATTGTGAAACTAAGGCTTAGTAATAGTAAAATGGTTTATGCTTATATACCAGGAGAAGGCCATAATTTACAAGCTTATTCAACCGTTATTATTCGCGGAGGTAGAGTTAAAGATTTGCCTGGTATTAAATATCACTTAGTACGAGGAAAGTTAGATTTTTCAGGTCTAGCTTCAAGAAAAACTTCACGATCTAAATATGGGACAAAAAAAGCTAAAACATACTTATGATTAATCCGTTAAAAAAGAATAAAAAATTTAATTTAAAATCAAAAATAGTGAGTACATTAATGATACATGGTAAAAAAAATACCAGTGAAAAAATTTTATTAAAGTTTGCAAAGCGTTTACAAAAGTCTACAAGTAAAAACTTCAAAGGTTTACTTCAATTAGCTTTAATTAACTCTACTCCTACGTTTAAGATAAATGAACAAGTTATAAAAAAGGGTAAGCGAAAAGCTATTAAGAGTACACCATCATTTATTGCGAATGAATCTCTTCGAATTACAACTTCTTTAAAATCAATTAAGCATGTTGTTTCGAAAAGTAAAGGCTCGATGTTTTTCTATGAAACACTTGCTAAAGAAATTTTATCAACTTCAGCTTTAAAAAGTCAAGTTGTTGATAAAAAAAATGAATTACAGAAACAAGTTTTAATTAATAAAAGATATTTATCTAAATTTCGATGGTGATTAAGTATATTATTTTTTTACGTTTAATAGGACTTGAACCTATAACCTTTGGGACCGAAATCCAACGCTCTATCCAATTGAGCTATAAACGCGGTTTCAAATTTCTTTTTATGATTTAAAAAGAAGCTTAATATTTAAATTTTATTAAAAGATGATTCAGCAAGAAAGTATTTTAAAAGTAGCAGATAATTCTGGAGCAAAAATAGTTAAATGTATAAAAGTTTTGGGAGGATTTAAGAAACGGTATGCTAATCTAGGGGATATTATTGTTATTTCAGTTCAACAATTGCGGAATAAATCAAAAAAAACATCAAAAGTGTTAAAAGGTGGTGTTTTTAGAGCGTTAGTTATCCGAACAAAGAACAAATATAAAAGAAAAGATGGTTCATTATTCGTATTACAAGAAAATGCTGTTGCGTTAATTAATAAGCAAGGTAACCCAATAGGTACTAGAGTATTAGGTCCTCTACCAAAAGTATTAAAGAAAAAAAAATTTATGAAGTTTGTTAGCCTTTCAGTAGGTTTAGTTTAAAATTATGAATATTTTAGAAAATTATTATAAAAAAGTAATTAGATATGATTTAATAAATAAGTTTTCATACTCTCGATTAGAGGATATTCCCAAATTGAAAAAAATTATTTTAAATTTTGGATGTAAAAGTGATGATATAAAAATTATAGCGGCATCTTTTTTTTCTTTAGAATTAATAACCGCAAAGAGAGGCTCTCTTTCAACAGCTAAACGTGCGAACATATTACTTAAAATTCGAAAAGGTTATCCTGTAGGTTGTGTTGTTGTATTGCAGAAAACGGAAATGTATACATTTTTTTTAAAGCTTCTATCTGAAGTTTTACCTAATCTTAAAGATTTTAAAGGGCTAGTTCCTTCAAAAAATTTAGGAAAAACAAGCTTTTCATTTACATTAAAAGACTTAATTAATTTTAAAGTGTTAGAGAAGCAGTTTTATTTGTTTACAAATTTACCTCCATTAAATATAACTTTTATAACGAATTCTAAAACTAAAAAAGAATTATTATATTTATTAAATTCTTTTAAGTTACCAATTCTTTAAAAGTTATATGCAATTGTAACTCAATTGGTAGAGTGTAACCTTGCCAAGGTTAAAGCTAAGGGTTCGAATCCCTTCAGTTGCTAAAATAATATTTTTTTTGGATAGATGGCCGAGCGGTTTAAGGCGATAGTCTTGAAAACTATTGTATTTAGTAGATACCGGGGGTTCGAATCCCTCTCTATCCTTTTGTGGCTGAATAACATAATCGGTAATGTGCGAGATTGCAAATCTTAAAATACTGGTTCAAATCCGGTTTTAGCCTTAAAAGTTGATCATATGTTATTTACAATCATAATAACTCTTTTAAAAATTCTTAGTATTACTATCCCAATGTTACTTGCAGTAGCGTACTTTACCGTTGCTGAAAGGAAAATTATGGGAGCAATTCAGAGACGTCGAGGTCCAAATGTAATTGGATTTATAGGTTTATTACAAGCTTTAGCTGATGGATTGAAACTTTTTGTAAAAGAAACTACTTTACCAAGTAATTCAAATCTTGGAATTTTCTTATTAGCACCTGTTCTATCATTTTTGTTAAGTGTAATAGGATGGGCAGTTATTCCTTTTTCACATAAAGTTGTTCTAGCAGATATTAATCTTGGTACCTTATATTTATTCGCAGTTTCATCGTTAAATGTTTATGGAATTGTTTTAGCTGGTTGGTCAAGTAATTCAAAATACGCGTTTTTAGGAGCGTTACGATCGGCAGCTCAAATGATTTCTTATGAGATTTCTATTGGATTTATTATTTTAAGTATAGCTGTTTGTGTAGGATCACTAAATTTGAGTCAAATTATTTTAGCACAGCAAGAAATATGGTTAATTATACCACTATTTCCTTTGTTTGTAATGTTTTACATTTGTATGTTAGCTGAAACTAATCGTCATCCCTTTGATTTACCAGAGGCTGAAGCTGAATTAGTTTCTGGGTATAACGTAGAATATTCTGCAATGACTTTCGCTTTATTCTTTTTAGGTGAATATTCAAATATGTTATTAATGAGTGCATTGTCAGCAATCTTATTCTTAGGGGGTTGGTTACCTATTTTAGATATTTTCCCTCTTTCATTAATTCCAGGCAGTCTTTGGTTCTCACTTAAAGTCGCTATGGGAGCTGTTTTTTTCATTTTAACTAGAGCAACACTTCCCCGATATAGATATGATCAGTTAATGTATCTTGGTTGGAAATGTTTCTTACCTTTTGGTATTGGTTATTTAATGCTTACCATTGGAATTTTAGTTAGTTTTAATTGGTTACCATACTAGTTTTTAAATATTGTATAAAAACTATAGCTTCATACGTTACTACTAAAAAACCACTCATAATTATTTGACTTATTACGTCTGGTGGAGTTGTAATAGTAGAAAAAATAATAAATATTAAATAAAAAAGTTTTCTAAGTGTTTTTATTTTTTTAAGTTTTTCACTTAAGCTAGCTAAGAAAAAAGTTACTATTGCTAAGAATTGCGAGTTTACTAAACAAATATAGTATAAACTCTTCAAATAACTGAAGTATTCTTCTATTTTAGCCTCAAACAAAAATGAAATTGGTTGAACCGTTTGCGAATTTTGTTGAAAACTTAAAAAAAATGACCAACTAAAAGGTATAACAAATTTATATAATAAAATGATAGTTCCTACCCAAGCGATTACAAAAAATTTAAATGCAAATTTTAGTTTATTTAACTCAGTGTCGTATAAACCTAAGGCTAAAAACATTAAAATATGGTAGCAGATAATGAATAAACTAATCTGATTAGCGATAAATAATACCAATTCTAAATAAACGTAAAAGATTTCAGTTACGTTCGTAAAAATAAAGTATGGTTTTGTATTTAAAAGTTTAGAATGAGTACTAAAACTCATTAAAGTGAATAACAAAGGCTCTTTATAAATATAACAAATGGTTAATAGAGACAACCAACTTATGAATACTAATATAAATCTATTTTTTATTTCTAAGTAATACTTATAATATAAACTCATTTTTTAAATTTACCTTATTTTTGAGGAAAATAGCTCAGTTGGTAGAGCAGCGGTTTCCAAAACCGAAGGGCAGGGGTTCAAGTCCCTTTTTTCCTGTTTTGTTTTTTCAAAAAATTACTAATTTCTTTTAAGGTTGCTTTTACTTTTTTTTTTGTTTTTTGAAAATCTCCGAATAGCAAAAAAATTAGCAAAAGCAAGATTATAATCTGTCCTATGCTAGTTCTCATTAAAAAATGTTTTTATTTTTTTAGGCCTATAGTTCAGTTGGTAGAACGTGCTGCTCATAACGGCTTAGTCGTAGGTTCAAATCCTGCTAGGCCTATTTTTTTAGATATTACTATAGAATTTTAAGGTAATTATTTTATGATGGATCTTAATACAAAAAGTTATCAGATATTAAAACTAAAAAAGTACTTTAAAAACAATGACTTTTTTTTTCTGTTTCACTCAGCTAAGTTAAACTCGGTTAAATGGTTGAATACAGAGCAAAATTTAAAAAAATTAAAATTAGGTTACTATAAACCTTTAAATAGAACTAGTGTAAAGACTCTTCAAAACTCTATTTATAAGAATTTCACTTCTAGTATTGGTGGATTTATTTTATTTGTAAATTCTTTGTACAAAGACACTGAATTGAATCTTCAAAATATAGTTAAGAATTTAAAACCATCTTTTGCTTTAATTGGAATTAAACTTAATAATAAAATTTATTCGACCTCACAATTAAAAGGAATGAAAGATTTATCTTATAAACGAAATGTTTTTACTTTACATCAAACCTTAGATAAGTATCTAAAAACTAGTTATACTTTAACAAATAAAGGGACTAAAAAATAATTTCGAAATAATGTGATTTGAACACATGACCTCCTGTTCCCAAAACAGGCGCGCTACCGGCTGCGCTATATTTCGATGTTTTTAGGAGAAAGTAGGATTCGAACCTACGATGAGAAAACTCAATAGATTTACAGTCTACCGCTTTAAACCGCTCAGCCATTTCTCCTTTTGTTATTTTTAAACGTCTTTTATTTAAATTTTTTAGTGTATTTTTTACGTCGTAATTTTTTTTTTCTACATCCATTATATGGAGATTGATTAAAACTTTTTATTATTCTAATGTAAAGTGTCTTTTTAAGTTTGTTTACAATTAAACTTTTATAAAAGTTTACGTTGTTTAAATGTAAAGCAATAGGTTTTTTCTTTAAAAAGCTTGCTTTTTTTATTACTAATGCAATTAATTTAGAAATAGCAATTCGTCTTTTTTTCTTTTGTTTACCAGTTAATCCTACAGATCCCGCAGAATAAAAAAGTTTTACATTACCTTTTATATCTGAAACATGAATTGTGGTATTGGCTTTTAAGAAAGAAATATTAATAATATACATAACAACTAAATCTTGGTTGTTAACAGTCTTTTTTTGATTAGATTTTTTTATACTTAGATCTTTATAATTGTTCTCTTTAAGCTCTTTTAAAGAATCAATTTGGTTTAATAAGTTTTCTATATAAACTCTTTCTTCATTCAATAAAGATACTTTGAGTTTTAATTTATTAGCTATACTATTAAATAAAGTATTTGATAGATTCATAAAAATTAAAAACGTATTTATTTTGTGTGATATGTCATTACAAAAAGTAAAACCTACAACTTCGTCACGAAGACATTTAATTAAATTAAATCAAAAAAGTTTAAATTTAAGTAAAAAACCAATTTTAAAAAACAAAGTTCGAGGTTTAAAAAACTCGAGTGGTCGAAATCATTCTGGTAAAATTACAGTTTTTCATAAAGGAGGTGGAGTAAAAAAAAAGTATCGAGAGATCAATTTCTCTAGAACTTTTAATTCGACTGGTATTGTGTGTAGCTTAGAACATGATCCAAATAGAAACGCATATATCGCTTCTGTTTTTGATTTTATCAGCTCGGATTTTTTTTATATTTTAGCACCACAAAATTTAAAGGTAGGAGATATCGTAAAATCAGGTTTAGAAATTGAGCCAAGTTTAGGAAGTTCTTTACCTATTTCAGGAATTCCTATTGGAACACCAATTTATAATGTATCGCCAAAAGTATCAAAAAAATCCCAAATTTCAAGGTCAGCTGGAACTTTTTCAATAATAAAAGAAAAAACTGAAAAATATGCGATAATCGAGTTAAGTTCGGGTGAACAGCGATACATATCACCGAAATGCTTTGCTTCTGTAGGAGAAGTTTCAAAGGAACTTTATTTTTTAACCAGACTAGGGAAAGCAGGACAGTCACGTTGGTTAAATAGACGGCCGACTGTTCGAGGTGTTGCTATGAATCCCATAGATCACCCGCACGGTGGTGGTGAAGGGAAAAAATCCGGGAACTCTCGTACTCCTTGGGGAAAGCCTAATCAACGAGGTAAAACAAGTCGATCAAAAAATATTCTTCGTTTTAAAAATTAAAAAATTATGAAGAGATCAAAGTGGAAAGGACCTTTTATTAAAACAAAAAATACTAATGAAAAGTTGCGAGTATTACCTAGAAATTATGAGGTTACTGCTCAAGTTGTTGGGTTAGTTTGCAACGTACATTCAGGAAAAAAATTAATAAAACTTAGCTTAACAGATGAAATGATCGGTCACAAGTTAGGGGAATTTGCTCCTACCCGAGAAAAGTTCGAGTTTAAGAAGAAAAAAAGAAAATAAATTATTTAAAAAGTAATGGGTCAAAAAACTAATCCTAATATTTTCAGACTAGGTATTAATAAAACTTGGAAAACCGAATTCTTTGAAAAAAAAAGACATGAACTTTCGTTATATACTTTTAAAGATTTAGAAATAAAAAGTTATATTGAACGTTTCTTAGAGACACATAAAATTCTTATACATGATTATAAACAGCATTATGATAATTCAACATTATATATTTATATTTCTTATTTCGTTCTTCCTGATTTTATTTTGAATAAAAAATTGAATAATAATATTGTATTATTAAATCAATCAAAAGAGAAAAAAATTGTAAGTTTAAATAATGTTAAAAATCAAAACACTATTGCTTGTTTAAGTAAGAATAATTTACAATATTTTGATAAGTTCAAACTTTCTTCTAATTCTGTAAATAATCCTTATAAAATAAAAAGTTATATAAAAGAAAATAAAACCTTTTTACAGTCGAATAATATTACTTCAAATGAGATATTAAACTTAAAAATTGAAGGATTATTAAATAACATGTTTAAAGTATTAAGTTTATTTAATAAAAATAATTGTAATATCGTTATTAATTTTTGTTGTCTTAATAAAAATTTAACTTTTCTAAAAAATATTCAGAAAAAAAATTTTATGTTACTTCAGAAATTTCGAGGTACTCCTTTTTTAAAAGAAGGAAGGTCATTAATGTTTCACGTTGTTTATAACCGGAATTCTGCGAATATGCTAGCAAAGTTCATAGCGATGCAAATAAAAAAAGTGAAACGTCATAAGTTTTTTCTATCTTTTTTAAAACAGACATTAACTGTTCTTTTAAATTCTAACTTATCAAAGGTTAGAGGAGTAAAAATTATTGTGAAGGGACGTTTAAATGGTGTACCGCGTGCTAAACACAAAATTATTAGTGTTGGGGACGTTCCAGTTCAAAGTTTAAACGTAAAAATGGACTATTCTCAAACAACTGCCCACAATTCTAATGGTAGTTACGGAATTAAAGTTTGGATTGTTGAAAAAGATTAAAACTTAAATATGTTTTTACAACCTAGAAAAACAAAGTACAGAAAAACTAGAAAAGGAAAATTAAAAAACTTAGAATTTAAAGCTAATACAATAAGATTTGGTGAACTTGGTTTGAAAGCTGAAAGTGCTGGAATGATTACAGCTAGACAAATCGAAGCGGCTAGACGTGCTATTGCTAGGAAAATAAAACGAAAAGGTAAAATATGGATTTGTATTTTCCCAGATTTACCAATAACAGCTAAACCGATTGAATCTAGAATGGGTAAGGGAAAAGGTTCTGTTTCTCATTGGGTTGCTCGAGTTCGTGGAGGTAGTACATTATTTGAAGTCTGTGGTATTCCTACACATATTGCTATTGAAGCTTTAAGATCTGGTAGTAAAAAATTACCTATTAAAACTAAAATTTTTGACTAAAACTTTTATAAAACAATGTAGATGGGACTTTTTGATTATAAAACCGTAAGGCTGCTTTAAGTCGTTCGAGATAACATAAGTCAAAAATTTAAACGACTTATGTTATTACAAGCAGCTAAATTTGTTGGAGCTGGATTAGCAACAATTGGACTAGCAGGAGCTGGAGTAGGTATTGGTACCGTATTTGGTGCATTAGTTCTAGGTATTTCTAGAAACCCTTCTCTTAAAGACGAAATGTTTAGAGTAGCTATTTTAGGTTTCGCACTTACCGAGGCTATCGCATTATTCGCACTTATGATTGTTTTCTTATTACTTTTCGCAGTATAAAAAGCAATCAAAAAGAGTATATAGCTCAGTTGGTAGAGCATTGGACTTTTAATCCACAGGTCCTGGGTTCAAGCCCCAGTGTACTCAAAAAACTAGTAAATGGTTGAGTTGAACTTTTATTTATTAAGCACTTCTATAGTGCTATTTCATATTGGTATGCTTGGTTTAGTGTTAAACCGAGGAAATATTTTAAAAACAATTATGTCGCTAGAGATTTTATTACTATCAGTAAATCTTAGTTTTATAACATTTTCTCTATATTTAGATGATATTGTTGGGCATATTTTTGTATTATTTATTTTGGTTCTTTCTGCTACTGAGTCGTCTATTGGTTTATCTATATTAGCAGTATTTTATGAACAGAGAGACGATATAGCACTAGATCCAATTAAAATTCAAAATCAAAATTTGAAAACATAAAAACGAAAAAGATGGGACTTGAACCCACAGTCTCCGACGTGACAGGTCGGCGCTTTAACCAGTTAAGCTACATTTCCTTTTTTATAATTTAAAAATGTCAAAAACCAATTTAACATCATTAAATAAAGTATCGTTATTAGCATACTTAATAAACTTAGGTATTTCTGTACCTCATTATTGTTATCATAACAATTTATCTATTGCGGGAAATTGTCGAATATGTATCGTAGAGATGGGTAAGTTAAATAAACCTGTAGTGTCTTGTGCAGTAAGTGCAGGAACAAGCTTATTTACTCATGAAATTTACCATAATAGTGGTTTAGTAAAAAAAGCCCGAGAAAATGTAATGGAATTTTTACTACTTAATCACCCATTAGATTGTCCTATTTGTGATCAAGGAGGTGAGTGTGATCTACAAGATCAGTCTTTATTTTTTGGCTTCACAAAACGAAGATTCTATAAATTTAAAAGAGTTGTTTCTGATAAAAATTTAGGACCAATCGTTAGAACAGTGATGACAAGATGTATTCACTGTACTCGGTGTGTGAGATTTAGTGCTGAAATTGCAGGTGTTGAAGAACTTGGAGTTTTCGGTAGAGGTAACCAAAGTGAGATTGGTACATATGTAAATAAAGTTCTATTATCTGAACTTTCTGGAAATGTTATTGATCTTTGTCCTGTTGGAACCTTAACAAATAAAAAAGAATATAACTTATCGTAAAAAATAAAATGAGTTTAGTAATAACCTGGGTCTTATTTATTTTTTTAATGAGCTTTTTCGACGGGTTAGAGCAGCTTAATTTTTTTTTTAGTAGTGGACTTATGCTTTATTTTACTTTTGTTTATAATCGAATTAAGCCTACTACTATATTTCCACGAACCGCTATTATACTTCTACTTATTCCAAGTATTCTTATTTGGTATACGGTATTTATCTATAACGACTTTCTTAGTTTAACACCTTTAACAAACGAATTTTTTATAGGACTATTCTTTATTTATATATACTCTCTAATCTATATCTTTTTTAAACTAACGAATATAAACCATAAACGTATATAAACGACTTTTAAACACTACTAAGCACAGTTGTACTTTTTTATTGAACACTCTAAATATTTACCAACTTGATTTTCTCATTCCACTTATTTGGCCTGATTTCACAAGTTTTAAAAAAACTGTTCGAGAGAAGTTAGTAAATTTGTGAAAAGTTTTTTTGTTGATAGTCTTTACACATCTATTAGACAAAACAGTTTTAGAACCTTGTTTTGGTAAATTTGACAATTTATGAAGAGAATTCCATCTAACTGTCTTTATAAAATTTGAGTTTGTTGATATTTGTTTTAATATAAAATAGTCTAATTCTAATTGTTTAACTTTTTTTCTGTTTTTAATATCTTTTGCAAATAGTTTTTTCATTATTTAATTTAGTTCTAATGTTTCCCAAGGAGAAGTAAATTTAAAAGATCTGTATTCTTGACTTAATTCTACCCTTTCGTTAGTAACTCTTTTTCGAGTATAATCATAACTAGCTTCCACAAAACCACTTAATGGGAAATCTTTTCGAAGAGGATATCCTTCAAATCCATAATCAGTTAATAATCTTGTTAAATTTGTATGATTACTAAAAAAAACTCCATACATATCCCAAGTTTCAGATTCATACCAACCAGCGGCAGCATAAACGCATTCACAAGACTCAATTGGCGCTAATTCATTTGTTAGAACTTTTACTCTTAATCTAATATTGTATCGAACGCTTAAAAGATCATATGCTACTTTGAATCTATACTTATTTGCAGGGTAATCTACTCCTGAAATACAGCTAAGAATTTTAAATTGATATTTTATATGATTTTTCAAAAATAGTAACACAGGTATTAAATGATTTCTTCTAACGATAAGACTTACTTCTTTTTGATGTATTTGAATTTTTAAAATAGGTAAAACTTTTGTAATAGCTTTAAGATTTTCAGCAATAAATAAGTTATTCATTTGGACGTTTTAAAAACGTCTATTTTTTCTAGCAGATTTTGCGTTAGTGTGAGTTCTTTGACCTCTTACAGGAAGACCTCGAACTCTTCGCAAACCCCTATACGATTTGATAGAGATTAAATTTTTTAGTGTTAATGATTTAAATTTTTTTAATTCATTATTTAATAATAAATTTAATGAATCAACTAGTTGTAAAATTTCTATAGTTTGTTCTTGAGTTAGATCTTTAATTTTTAAGTTAATAGAAAAACCTAGTTTTTTGCAAATCAAAAAAGCAGTATTTTTACCAATTCCGTAAACTCTAGTTAACGCAAAAAATACTGCTTTATTTTCTGGTAAATTTGTTTCTAATAAATAAAGCATTAAAAATACATGTTTTCTATAAGATTATTTACACTCATATGAACCGAACTAAGGTATGTATCTGGTGTTAAACCTAGAATTAAAGTGTAACAAATTAAAGGAATAAAAATAAATAATTCTCGTTTATTTATATCTAAAGTTTGTTTAATATACTGACTTTTTAAATTACCAAACGCAATTCTGTTAAATAGCCATAAAGCATAACAACCTCCAAGAATCATACCAGTAGCACCGAAAAAAGTTATACTAGAATTCACTTTAAAAGAACCTGCGAAAATTAAAAATTCTCCCATAAAACCACTTGTTCCTGGAAAACCAATATTTGCCATAGTGAAAAATAAAAAAATAGAAATATATAATGGCATAGTGTGAACAAGTCCCCCATAATATTTAACAAGTCGAGTTCGATAACGCTCATAAACAACTCCAATAATAACGAATAAAGCACTTGCAACAAAACCGTGACTTAAACTTTGTAACAGAGCTCCTTCAATACCTACGTTGTTAAAACTAAAGATACCTAACATAACAACGTTCATATGCGCAACTGAAGTATAAGCAATAATTCGCTTAAAATCTGTTTGTCTAATCGCTGTTAATGATGTATATACGATTCCAACTAAAGAAACAGTATAAACAAACGGTGTAAAATAAAATGATGCTTGAGGAAATAATGGTAAAGAAAATCTTATAAATCCGTAAGTTCCTAGCTTAAGTAATACTCCTGCTAAAATAACTGAACCAGCAGTTGGTGCTTCTACGTGAGCTTCTGGCAGCCATAAATGAACAGGAACCATAGGTACTTTTGCTGCAAAAGCTAAAAAAAAAGTAAACCATAAAATTTTTTGTTCTAAATCAGAAAAAACAAAGGTTAATAAAATTTCATAATCGGTTGTTCCAACTTGATTATAAATATATAAAATTGATAACAACATAACAACAGAACCTAAAAGAGTATATAAGAAAAAATAATAAGATGCTAACATTTTACGTTCTCGCGACCCCCAAATACCTATAATTAAAAACATAGGAATCAAGATACTTTCAAAAAAAATATAAAACATTAACACATCTAAAACGCAAAATACACCAATTAGTAAAAACTCTATTAGCAAAAATGATATTAAATATCCTTTCAAATTTGAATGAATACTATTCCAACTAATTAAAAGACAAAGTGGAATTAATAAAGTAGTTAATAAAAGAAAAAATAATGAAATCCCATCAATTCCTAAAGTTACATTTAAATTTAATATAGGAATCCATAAAATTTTGGTTACAAACTGAAAAGTCCCTACAGACTTTTTAAAACCACCCCATATTACTAAAAAAACAAGAAATGGAATAGCAGAAAAATGTAACGCAACAACTTTTAAAAGCTTTTGTTGTTCTGGGTTAATAAACACTAATAATAAAATTCCTATTAACGGAATAAGAGAGGTATAAAATAAAATGTCTTGAAAATAAAACAAAGAAGTTAAATTCATACTATTTTAATAATCAGGGATTCAAACCCTGTAAAGTTTTAAAGGCTTGGAATAAAAGGATTCGAACCTTTGAATGATCGTACCAAAAACGATTGCCTTGCCACTTGGCTATACTCCAGTAAAATATTTAAATTTAAATTATTTTAAATATTTTTTTTTATAATAAGTCGAATGTTTTGAATCAACGTTACTTTTAACTTTTTTTTGATTTAAATTAAAGTTTTTATCATCTTGTTTTTGAATATGAATAAGCTTACTACTCAAAGATGCTTCTGCACTATGACAAAAATAAACACTTCCATTTGATGAAATATTAATAATTTTAAAAGTTTTCATTTTTTTATCTATCAACTTCTCCAAATACAATATCCTGAGTCCCTATAATAGTAACTACATCAGCAATCATATGGCCTTTTGACATCATATCTAATCCTTGTAAGTGTGCAAATCCAGGAGCTTTAATCTTACATCGATATGGTTTATTTGAATTATTAGATATTAAGTAAACACCAAATTCGCCTTTAGGTGCCTCAGTAGCAGTATATGTTTCATTTGCTGGAACATTAATTCCACTAGTATAAAATTTAAAATGATGAATTAACGCCTCCATAGATTGTTTTATATCAAATCGTGAAGGAGGAGTTATTTTATTATCATCAGTTTTAATAGGTCCTAATGGCATGTTATCTAAACATTGCTCAATAATTCGAAGAGATTGCTTCATCTCAAAAATTCGAATTAAATAACGATCATAACAATCTCCATTCGAACCAGCTAAAATATCAAAATCTAACTCATCATAGACTTCATATGGCTGACTTTTTCGCAAATCCCACTCTATTCCAGAACCTCTTAACATAACACCACTAAATCCCCAATTTTGTGCTTCTGATAAGGGAACAACAGCAATATCTACAAGTCGTTGTTTCCAAATTCTATTTTCAGTTAACATTTCTTCAATTTCTAATAACCGTAATTTAAATTGCTCTTTAAAAATATAAATATCTGTTAATAGACCTTTAGGTAGATCAGTATGAACACCTCCAGGACGATAATAAGCAGCATGCATCCGAGCACCAGAAACTCTTTCATAGAACTCCATTAATTTTTCTCGTTCTTCAAATCCCCATAACATAGGTGTCATAGCGCCAACATCCATTGCATGACAACCTACAGCTAATAAATGATTTAAAATCCTAGTAATCTCAGCAAATAACACACGAATATATTGAGCTCTTCGTGGAATACTACAATTCAATAATTTTTCAATAGCTAAACAATAAGTATGCTCTTGGCATAACATAGAAACATAATCTAATCGATCAAAATAAGGTAAAGCTTGTAAATAATTCTTATATTCAATCAGTTTTTCAGTACCTCGGTGCAAAAGACCGATATGTGGTTCTGCTCGCTCAACAGTCTCGCCAGTTAACTCTAAAACAAGCCTTAAAACTCCATGAGCAGCCGGGTGCTGAGGACCAAAATTTACAGTAAAATTTTTAATTTCTTTTACCAATTCTTTTTTTAAAACCATAATATAAGCCTAAGTAGATTTGAACTACTGACTTTACGCTTATCAGGCGTACACTCTAACCAACTGAGTTATAGGCTTTATATTTTATTGTTGTAAAAATTAAAATAATTTTGAAACAACAAAATAGTGATATTGAATTGATGGTACCACTAGAAGAGCAATTGGCATAAACCCGTGATTAACACCACAAATTTCACTACATTGTCCAAAAAATAAACCAATTCGTTTTAAAAAAACATTAACCTGGTTTAATCGACCTGGACATGCATCAACTTTAACACCAAAAGATGGAATAGTCCAACTATGTAATACATCAACAGAAGTAACTAATAATCTTAAGTGAGTGTTAGATGGTAATAAAACACGCTTATTTGTTTCAAGTAATCGGAAAAATCCTAAATAGTTTTTTTCAGAAATACTTTCTTCTGCTAATAAATAACAAGTGTATTTTAAAGTTTTATCTGAATCCATACAAGTTGCCATTGTATCAAAATCTGAAATTTCATAACTCCAAAACCACTGGTGACCAATTATTTTAACCGAAATCTCTGGAGTTGAAATCTCATCCATAGAATATAATAAAGTAAATGATGGTGAAGCTAAACTTAATAATGTTAATGCAGGTAGTGAAGTCCAAACAATTTCTAAAGCATTAGAATGATAAAAACTTTGACTTTTTTGAACATTAAACTCGTCAAAGTTAGAAATTGTTGCAAATAACAGCCAACCTACTAATATTACAATAACTGTAATAACAAATAATAAATGTTTATTAAATTCCAATAATCCTTCCATAGTAGTTGTAGATGGATCTTGTAGTCTTAATTGAGCGAACTCAGGAGCATCGCAAAGAAAGAAAATTTTTTCTGTACTCATTTATATATTTTTGAAAATTAATTTTTTATTTTGATTTAGCTAAAAAAAACATTGCAATTACAATTAAGATAAGACCTCTATAATCTAACATATATTCAAAAGTAACCCAAACTTTTCGCAAACATAGAATTAATGATAATCCAGTTAAAATAGTTAATGTATAATGATAAAGTGATTCAGTTTGAGCCTTATGTAACTGGTGAGCTGCTTTAAGAGCCACTGATGAAAGTCCTGTTGGACCAATAATTTCAAAAGTACCTCTATCAATATACTTATAACTCATAGAATAACCAAATTTAAAAAAGAATTGACCAAATAATTCATTATATATTTTATCAAAGAACCACTTTTTATTTAAAAAACTATAAACTTTTCTCCCTAAAAATGAAGTTTTAATAGAAAATAAAAGAGAACTTTGAAAATTATATAATAAAAACGATAAACTCGCTCCAAATATACTTAATGTTACAGGTAAAATTTTATAGAAAAATTCAACAAACTCAGCATCAAAAATATGAAGGGTTTTTGGGTTATTATAAATTGCTGCTCCAAAAAAATCACTACCAACACCTACAATCATATCTTTTGTAAGAAAACCCACAAAAATACTTGGAATTGTTAAGAAACATAGTGCAACAAAAATATTACTGAAAGTTTCTTTTGCAAAACCAATTACAGGCTTATACCCATTTGGCTTAACTAAAAAAGTTAAACAAACAAGCCGTGTTGAATAAAAAGCAGTTAAAAAAGCACCGAATGTTCCTAAAAAATAGCTAAAGTGACTGTATGCTGTAAATTTACCATAAGCTAATTCTAAAATTAAATCTTTTGAATAAAATCCTGCTAAGAATGGGAAACCTATTAATGCTAAAGAACCTATACTCATAGCTGAATAAGTAAAAGGAACTAAGTTTTTTAAACCACCCATTTTTCGCATATCTTGCTCATCGTTAACAGCATGAATCACAGCACCTGCTCCTAAAAATAATAAAGCCTTAAAGAATGCGTGATTTGCTAAATGAAATACACCAACAGAATAATCCGAAAGACCACATGAAAAAACCATATAACCTAATTGACTACAAGTTGAATAAGCAATTACACGTTTTAAATCATTTTGTAATAATCCAACACTTGACGCAAAAAATGCAGTTGCTGCACCTAAAATAGTAACGAATTGTAAAATATTAGGCGCATATTCATAAATAAATGAACTTCTAGCAATTAAAAAAACTCCAGCAGTAACCATTGTTGCTGCGTGAATAAGAGCCGATACAGGTGTAGGACCTTCCATGGCATCAGGAAGCCAAGTATGTAAACCCAACTGAGCAGATTTACCAACTGCACCAAAAAATAAAAAAATACAAATTAAAGATAAAATATTAAAGTCCATATTTAAAAAATTAACTGTTTCATTTTTAAAAAATGGTACCAAAGATGCTACTGTAGCATAATCTACAGCTTTAAAATTAACAAACATGATTAAAATACCAATAACTAAACTAAAATCACCAATACGATTAATAATCATAGCTTTAATAGCAGCTTTATTAGCTTGAACCCGAGTAAACCAAAAGTTAATTAATAAATATGAACACAAACCAACTCCTTCCCAACCTAAGAACATCTGAATGAAGTTATCAGCAGTTACTAAAATTAACATGAAAAAAGTAAATAATGATAAATATGACATAAATCTAGGTAAATGAGGATCATGTGACATATACTCAACAGAATATAAATGTACTAACGATGAAATAAAAGTAACAACAATACACATAACGACAGTTAAACTATCAAATAAAAAACCCCAATTGACTAATAAAACTTCTGAACTAACCCAAGTAGCTAATCGTATATACACAGGGCTACCCATTAATCCAACTTCATAAAATGCAAAAAGTGATAAAAATAAAGAAATAATTAGACAACTTGTTGTTATTATTGCAGCTCCTCTAGGACCTATATGTCTACCGAATAATCCAGTGATACAAAAACCTATAAGAGATAAAAAAACTAATGGAATATACATTTTACGATAAAAGGCGCTTAACCTTTCAAACATTTAAGAACTCACATCTTAAGGGATTTGAACCCCTGACCGTCAGCTTAGAAGGCTGTTGCTCTATCCAACTGAGCTAAAGATGCATTAAAATTTTTTATTTCTTCAGATAAAAAGCATGCTTTAAACAGATTTCTCCATAACAATCAAATAATTGGACGTAACGCTGTTCGGCTTTTCTCACAATTTTTTGCTTATTTTGTATTGGATTTACTGTTTTTCGTATAATTACATTATCTGGATTTACTACATCTAATACTTTTTTTTGACGTTGTGGTATATCAAATAAACCTTTGATCTTTAAATTTAATCCAGGAAAACTTAAATTCTTTATTTTTTTTAACGTTAGCAAAAACGAAAATGGTCTAAACGAATTTACCAAAAATTGTTTACTATAAAAACGAAACTCAAATTGTTCTTGTGCTGTTTTATTCACATGAGGAGATTTTAAAATAGTAATGAATTTTCGCTTCTTTTGCTTTGAAAAATGTTTTAAAATAATAGGAGAGGCTTCTAATCTTAAAAGAAATTTAATAAAATTATCTAATACCTTCTTGTCTTTAGAAGACGCTTTTAAATAAAAAAACATTGTTAACTTATTAAAACAAACATGGTCAGAAGAAGTGGGATTCGAACCCACGATATAGTTAATCCTATATAAAGATTTAGCAGATCTTCGCTTTAAACCTCTCAGCCATTCTTCTTATAACTTAAAATACGTTATAATTAATTAACCAATAAAGTTGCTTTATAAAATAAAAGATAAATAATCATTGGATCTAAGGCTAGAATAATTAATGACAAAAACAATAAAGAAATTAAAAGAGATTTTTGAGTTGTAATAGGTAAATACAACTTACCTACTAACGTATTCTCAAAATATAAAATTTTGATTACTCTAATGTAATAAAATGTTGAAATAACACTAAATAAAATACTGAACACAGAAACTAAATAAGCAGATGATTTTACAACAACTAAAAATATACCAACTTTCGCTAAAAATCCAACCATTGGCGGAATACCGGCAATCGAAAATAAAGTAATCGCCAAAATTAACGCTAACATTGGGTTAGATTCTTTTAGAAGAACTAAATCACCTAATTCTTTATTAGACTTGTTAAAATAAAAACTTCTTTTTTGTCTTAAAAACATGTAAACTGACCAAAAACATAAACCAGAAACCATATAAATCACTAAATAATAAAACATCATTTGCATACCTTCAACATTACCTGTACTAAACGAAAGCAATAAGTATCCTGTATGACTAATAGAACTATACGCTAATAAAGTTTTTAACTTTCGTTGTTCTAATCCACCAAATGAACCTACAAAAACACTTAAAATAGCTAGTACAAAAAAATAAAGTTGATAATGATCAATAAAAATTTGATAAAAACTTACATAACAAATTCTCATTAATAATACAAATAATCCAATTTTTGGTACTACAGCAAAGAAAAAGGTAGTTGCATTAGGAGAACCTTCGTAAACGTCTAATGACCAAAAATGAAACGGAGCAATAGAAAGTTTAATAAATAAGCTAATACATACTAACATAAAGCCAATAGAAACTAAATCGATATTTAATGCCGACGATGTATCTAAAGTTCCAATTAAAATTGCATCATTATAAGACACAAAAATTTGTTTTAGTAATAATAAATTTGTATTAAAATCAACTTTATCACATGCTAATAAATAAGTCCAAGTATCACTGCAAGAAGGAGCTATTAACTCACAACTGAAAAGCATAGAAGAAACGTAATAATAAAAGAAAAATTGAGTGTATATACTAAATAAATCAATAACTAAAAATTGAGAAATACTATCAGAGAACCCTAAAGTTGTTACTGATCCAGAATTTAACAAACTTAACGAAATAATTCCTGCAAGACTTGCAGAATTATTTTTATCACACCAATCAATTAAGTTATCACTAGTTGTTGAATCAATAACCAATGTAGGTAAACTACTATCTAATCTCTCAAAAAGATGAGAAAATAATGGTCCTTGAAAATATACTACTGAGTCTAAACAAAAAACACTAAAAAGAAATTCATTTTTTGAAAAAGTATCAAAAAATGATGAGTAAATAGAAGAATATACTTCCGATTTGGTTACAAATAGTAACGAAAAGAAAATTCTTAGATCATCAAAACTTAGACTACCCATACAACCATAGATAATTGCTGTTCCAAATAAAAAAAAAGCAGATGATAAAGACCCTATAATAAAATACTTTAAACCACTTTCTATCGAATAACTAGAATTTCGTTTAAAAGCAGACATAATATAAAATGCAACACTTTGTAACTCTATTGCAAGATATGCTGTAATTAAATCATTTGACGAACATAATAATAATAAACCTAAAATTGAAATGGTAATTAATACCGCATATTCAAAATTATTTTGAAAAGGTTCATCTCGGAACGAAACATTAATGATTATCAAAAATAGAAAAGATGTGACACAAATAACTAACTTAGAAGCAAAACTAAAATAATCGTTAATAATAAAATTATTGCTACTAAGTGAATTCATAATTAATAAATCTTCATTTAATATAAGAAATGATGACAAAATAATAAGCAAAGTAGCTATGTAATAAACTTGTTTGTTTAAAATAACAAATCCAGCTTTACGTTGATAAGCAGTACTAATCGCAAAAAAAGTAAATTGAAGAATAGAACAACTTAAAAAAAGCTCTGCTGAAAGAGACATTTCTTTTAAATGATATATTTGAAATAATTCTAACTCCATCATATTTGTTAAGAACGGGATTTGAACCCGAATTTTCCAAAAGATATAATCTTATCTTAACTTAAAGAAATTTAGTTAACTTTATAGCTAACTAACTTATTTTCAATTACTCCAATAAGAGGAATTAAAAATAAAAAGAATGAAAAATAGTAAACAGAAGCTAATTGACCTAAAGCAATAAATGGATCAGTAATAGGTGCTTGTCCTACAACCATTAATGTAAGGAAATCTGCGATAAGTAACCAATAAAATATTTTAAATAAAGGTCTATAAGTAGTATTTCTAACGTATCCAGTGTAAGTAAAAGGAATTAAAAGCATTACTAGAATAGAACCACCCATTGCAACAATACCCGCAGCTTTATGTGGAATAGATCGTAAAATAGCGTAAAATGGTAAAAAATACCATTCTGGTACTAAATGTTTTGGAGTTTCCATAGGATCAGCAGGAATACAATTATCTGGGTGATTTAGTAAATTTGGAAAAAAGAAAACAAAGATACCAAAAAAACCTACAAAACAAGTAAATGCAAATAAATCTTTAGCAAAATAGTAAGGATAAAATGGTACATCATCTACACCAGTATCAGAACCAATAGGACTAGTTGAACCATCTTTATGTAATAAAGCTAAATGTAGTAATGAAAGACCTGCAATAATAAATGGTAATAAAAAGTGTACACTGTAAAATCTTCTTAATGTTGGAGCACTTACAGTAAAACCACCCCATAACCACTCAACAATAGTTTGACCACCAAATGGAATAGCAGTAACCATGTTAGTAATTACAGTTGCTCCCCAAAAACTCATTTGACCCCAAGGAAGTACGTAACCAGTAAAAGCAGTACCCATAATTAAAAGAAATAAAACAACTCCTGAACACCAAAGTAATTGTCGAGGCTTCATATAAGATCCATAATATAAACCTCTAAAGATATGAGAATATACTACTATAAAGAACATAGACGCACCATTCGCATGTACATATCGAATAAACCAACCGTTAGGAACATCTCGCATAATATATTCTACACTTGCAAAAGCAAGATCAATATTAGCAGTATAATGAGTAGATAAAAGAATTCCAGAAATAATTTGAATAACTAAGCACATACCTGCTAACGAACCAAAACTCCAAGCATAAGTTAAACTAATTGGAGTTGGATAGTGAAGTAAATGAGAATCAAAAATACCTAATAGGTAACTTTTATTCCATCGAAATTTATTTAAAGACACGTTTCTTGCACGTGTTCGTGTTGCCAATGCAGTTTGTTTTACAACTTCATTCATACCTAAATCATTTTTTTTTAAAAGGTTAGTAACCATTTGAATTTTAAATAAAAAAGGATATTTTTATTTAAAATAAAGCATTAACAGGTAAATTAGTAGGCTCTAAATTTCCCCACCAATAAATATTGATAAATAAGAAAAGCCATACAACATCAACAAAGTGCCAGTACCAAATTGCAGACTCAAAACCAAAATGATGAGTGTTTGTTCCGTGGTTAAGCACAATTCGAACAAATGACACAGCTAATGCAATAGTTCCAACAAATACGTGAAAACCATGGAAACCTGTTGCCATATAAAAACAAGATCCATAAACCCCATCACTAATATTAAAAGGAGCAGAAACATATTCTAATCCTTGAAAGTAAGTAAATAAACTTGCCAATGCGATTGTGTAAATTAATGCAATGATAGTATGTCGTTTTGCTCCTAAAATAATTGCATGGTGTGCCCAAGTTACGGTAGCACCAGAACTCAATAAAATAAAAGTATTTGTTAACGGAATTGTATAAGTATTCATTGAGATAATTGCTTTAGGAGGCCATACACCACCTATATTGTATGTTGGAGCTAAACTAGAATGAAAAAAAGCCCAGAAAAAAGCAAAGAAAAACATTACTTCTGAAACGATGAATAAGATCATACCTAATCTTAATCCTCGTTGTACCACAAAAGTATGCTGTTCTTCATAAGTAGCTTCTCGCACGATATCACGCCACCAAACATACATAACAAAAAGAATCATTAAAAAACCACTTGCGAAAAGGCTAAAGCCTCCTACCATTTTATGCATATATCCTACTAGTCCTGTTGTAAGTGTTAAGCCACCTAAAGCTGCAAAAATAGGCCAAGGGCTAGGATCAACTAGATGAAACTGATGAGTTGTACTTAAATATTTAAAATCAAAATTATTTTTTACAGTACTCATAGCAAAAATTTAATATTTAATTAACTCCATTCAATAGCTCCAACACACCAAGCATAAATAAAACCAATCCCTAACTCAACTAAGAATTCAATCATTGACCAAAATCCTAATAAATTTAGTTGTGAGATAGAAACACACCATGGTAATAAAAAGATAATTTCAATATCAAATAATATAAATAAAATAGCAATAATATAAAACCGAATATTAAACTGACTTCTAGTATCGCCGTATGGTTCAAACCCACACTCATAAGTAGATAGTTTTTCAGTCTCTGGACTTTGAGTTACTAAGAAATAAGATAAAACTACAATAATAAGTGCCAGAAAAATTGCAAAACATAAATATATAAAAATTGACATATATTCTTCTTGCATAGAAGAATGTTTTAGCATATTAAGTTGTTCTACATAACCGTTAGAACTTAAAAAATTTTTTACAAAAAAGTTAATATCCATATAATTAATGTAATATTAAATAAAACATTAAAAAAAGTTTGTCGAACTAGCTCTCATAATCTTAGAACAATTCACTAAAACAGACGAGTTATAACTAAACGAATCTTTTCCATTACCATTAAAAAAGTCATCTAACCAATTCTTAACTTTTGTATTTAATACTTTTACTTTAGATGACTTAATTGAAAGTTGAACAGGACTATTTAATGGGGAGTTTTGTTTAGTTAAATAAAAACTTAGACTTGTCAAAGTTTGTACAGCATAAAACTGAAAATTCACGTAGTTTTTAAAATTAAATGAATTGATAGAATTAAAATTTACTAACATATTATCTTTTTTATTATTAAAAAATACTAAAGATTTAGTGTTAGCATAAAATTTTCGAGTAATTTGCCAATTAGTTTTTGCATCTTTTTTAAAATGCAGTAATTTAGTAGTTCTTTTGATCAACCCTTGAGTATTGATATAAGTTTCATTATCTTCTAAAAACATGTTACTTGGTAAATGAAAATAATTATCAAATAATTTATTTTCAACCTTTTCGTAAAAAGTTTTGTTAATAGCTTTTACATTTTGATCTATAAAAACTTTATTGTTAAATGAATTAGTAGAGTTAAAAATATTTAACAAATGAAGCTCAGTAAGTTTTTTTACGTTACCTGCCGAACTTAAAGGTACATTAATATAATATAAACCAAAAAAATTAGTAAAATCTTCTGAAGAAAGTGGTAGAAATTTATTTAATGACTGAATTCCAGTACTACCAATATTATGATTTAGAACATTACAACCATTCCAAGCAGTATCTAATACATTAACATATTTTAAAATCTCAGTAAAAACTTTTGCATCACTTCTTTTAAATAACTCAGTATTAGTTATAACAACAGGAAATTCGGAATTTTTAATATCTTGACAAGCTAAATGAGTACCAGAACCTAATGACTTTAAAATGCCAAAATTTGAACCTAAATTATAAGTAGGAAAAGTTAAATCAAGCATTGAACCAATACTTAATAACTTAAAATCTCCTTTTAAAAATCTTTGTCGTAAACTTAAGTTTAAAATATAACCTTCATATCTTGGATTTGTGTTTATAAGAATCCCTAAAGTTGACATATGAAGTTTAGCTTTTTGAGTTGATAAACCTAATTGATATTGTGATTCAAGATCATTAGAAACTTGGTGACTTTCAACCTTTCTTAGTTCAACCATAGAACAACTTTGTTTAAGTAAATACAACATATTTAATGTTTCTAAACTTAGGTTTTCAAACGCAAAAATGAATGATGAAATATTTTTTTTATGTAGATTTAAATGGTCAATAAAATACATTACTTCCGAAATATCAGTAAAAAAGCCTTCCCAATCAGTAGATTTGTTAGAAGATTTTTCAAACATACCATCAAAAAAAAGTCGACCCTTATCGGTTAGCCAAGGAGTGCTTGGATCGTTAGGCTCAGCTAAAAAAATTTGATCTTCTCTAATAGATAAACGTAAATTTACGCCAAAACTATCAGTTGGATCTATACCTTCTCCTTCAATAAATTCCCATTCTCGAAGTTCATCTGAAAATGCTTTAAGTGTTAATGCTCCCATTTTTAATAACGTATATATAAGCGATAGCGGATTCGAACCACTAACTTTCTCGTTGTAAGCGAGACACTCTACCAATTGAGTTAATCGCTTTTTGACGAAAGAGGGACTTGAACCCCCGACAGTTGGATTATGATTCCAACGTTCTAACCAACTGAACTATTTCGCCAAACTATTATACAAAATTTATCTTCTAAATTGCATCAGTTATAATACATTTTTCCGAGATAATTGACGAGAAATTGATTGTTCTCTTCTATCACCTCTATTAAATGCAGATTTAACTGTTAAAAATGCAACACCAATAACAGCTAAATATAAAATTAACCCTGCCATTAAAATTTGTAAAACATAGTGAGTATAGAAAATTTGACCAAAAACATAAAACTCTTGTAATGAATCTAGATTGTCATACCAATTTGAATAAAAATTGTGATCTAATTCACTAACATTAGTATTTTTTGAAAAGACTTTAGAAAACGCACTATAAATTTCAATGAACAATGTCAAACCAATCAAAACTCCTACAGGGAAATAAAGCTGACTTGTTTGTAATTCTCTGTATTTGATATCTAACATCATTACTACGAATAAAAATAAAATAGCAATAGCACCTAAATAAATAATTAAAAAAAAAAGTGCTAAAAACTCATTTTCAAACAAAAATAACAAAAAAGACGCGGATAAAAAACTTGTCACTAAAAATAGTACAGAATGTAAAAGATTTTTTGAGATAATAACCATTGAAGCGCTACCTAATAATAACGCACACATAAAATAAGTTAATGTAATCATTTTTATGTCAGAGGCAGGATTCGAACCTACAAACTTTAGGGCATGAGCCTAACATGCTAACCAATGCACTTCTCTAACAAACAGTTATATAGTTTTTATATTATTCCCGAATAAATCAGTATTTATATAAACTTTTAACTAAAACTCTTGAAAACAATTTTCAGGTTATATAATGAAATAAGGAATCGAACCTTCATTTTATTACTAAGAAAGCAATAAAAAGAGCCTTTAAAAGTATTTCATTTTGTTCCAGCTACACGTTCCCGTACAGCTACCTTGTTACGACTTCATCCAAATTACCAATCTCTCAATGGGTTTTATTAAAACCTTCAAGCGAAACTGATTCTTTGCAAGTGACGGGCGGTGTGTACAAGGTCAAGTTACATGTTCACCGCAACGTGCTGATTTGCGATTACTAGTGATTCCAACTTCATGTAGACGAGTTGCAGTCTACAATCCGAACTGGGAAAATTTTTGTTGATTAACTTAAAATTTCTTTTTTGTCACTTTTTGTAATTTTCATTGTAGCACATGTGTAGCCCAATTCATTAGGGTCACATTGACTTGACTTCATTCTTACCTTCCTTCAACTTATCGTTGACTGTGCTTTTAAAGCAGTTAAAAAGCTCCTACAAAACTTTTTAATACGTCAAAAACATTTAAAAGTAAGAGTTGCGCCCGTTTCAGGACTTAACCAAACATCTCACGACACGAGCTGACGACAGTCGTGCAACACCTGTAAGAAAATATTATTTGTTAAAGCGTAATTACTAAAACAAAATAATTAATTTAATTATGTCAAGAATTGGTAAGGTTTTGCGCGGATTATCGCATTAAACCACATGCTCCACCACTAGTGTTAGACCCCCGTCAATTCCTTTGAGTTCCAATCTTGCGATCGTACTCTTCAGGCGGAGTGCTTATTGCGTTAGCTTGAAAATCTAGGTAATATTTTATTAAATATTATAACTAAATTACAGCACTCAGAATTTACAGTATGGACTACCAGGGTCTCTAATCCTGTTTGCTACCCACACTTTCGTCCCTCAACGTCAGTTTACACCAAAAAGTTGCCTTCGCTATTGGCATTCCTTTATATATCTACAGATTTCACCCTTATCATATAAAATTCTACTTTTCTGTGTTAAACTCAAAGTAAAGCAGTATTAATTGCTGTATTAAGATTAAGTCTTAAAATTTAACAAAAAACTTACTTTACCGTCTACGGACCCTTTACGCCCAGTCATGCCGGATAACGCTTGCCCTTCCCGTATTACCGCGGCTGCTGGCACGAGTATTAGCCAGGACTAAATTCAGTTAAATAATGTCATTATCTTCTTTAACCAAAGGGTATTACAACTTAAATAAGCCGTCATCACCCAGTTAGTATTGCTGGATCAAACTTGCGTTCATTGTCCAATATTCCTCACTGCTGGCCGACGTGTCAGCCTGGACCTTGTTTCAGTTCCAGTGTGGTTGATCATCCTCTAAGACCAACTAAAGATCGTAAGCTTGGTAAGCTTTTAAATTACCAACAACCTAATCTTAAGCAGATTTATCTTTCAGCAGAAATAACTCCTTTAAAACTATTCAGTATTTAATTTTCCGAAAAAAATATTTGTGCTGAACTGAAAGGTAAAATTCTGCGTGTACTCACCCGTTCGCCACGAAAAAAAATTCCGTTCGACTTGCATGTGTTAAGCATACTACTAGCGTTCATCCTGAGCCAGGATCAAACTCACATAATTATAATTATACATATTTATATATTTTGTCAATTACTTATGACTATATATAATTAATTTGAATTAAAATCTGTTAAAAATTTTAAACTAAGATGTTAATTTAGTTCAAAAATACTATAAAAAGTTTATTAAAAATAAAAATTAGTACTTATTAGCTTAAAGTCTTACAACTCTTACACACTAAGCCTATCAATGTAGTAGTCTACTACAATTTAAAAAATTTGTATTAAGGTTAATTTCTCACTTAGATGCTTTCAGTGATTATTTATTATAAACGTAGCTACTCGACTATGCTATTGGTATAACAATCGATCCACCAGAGGTTTACTTTTCCCGGTCCTCTCGTACTAGGGTTTACTCCTTTCAATTTTTCGCACTCACGGTAGATAGGGACCAAACTGTTTCACAACGTTCTGAACTCAGATCATGTACCGCCTTCATTGGCGAACAGCCAAACCCTTGGAACCGCCTACAGTTCCAGGATGCGATAATCCAACATCGAGGTGCCAAACCACCCCGTCGATAGGGTCTCTAGAGGGTGATTAGCCTGTTATCCCCGGCGTACCTTTTATTCGTTGAGCGGTGACCTTTTCCATTCAGAATCACCGGATCACTATAACCGACTTTCGTCCCTGCTTGATTTGTCAATCTTACAGTCAGGCAAATATATACTATTATGCTTTAGAATTGTTCTAGTTCAATCCAAATTTACCATTGTACGCCTCCGTTACTCTTTAGGAGGCGACCGCCCCAGTCAAACTACCAATTACACACTGTCTTAATTAATAAGTAATAAAAAATTTTTAGAGTGGTATTTCAACGATGTTTAACTTATTCGCTTGCGCGAATAGTTATAAAAACAACTTCCCACCTATTCTACACAAAAAAAAATTTATTACAATGTATAACTATAGTAAAGGTGCACGGGGTCTTTCCGTCTAGCCGCAAGAATTTCGCATCTTCACGAAAATTTCAATTTCACTGAGTTTACGTTGGAGACAGTGGGACAGTCGTTACGCCATTCATGCAGGACACCAATTAAATGCCAAGGAATTTCGCTACCTTAGGACCGTCAGAGTTACAGCCGCCGTTTACTGGGAGTTAGGGTCAAAGCCAAACGACTTTTTCCTTTAATCTTGCAGCACTGGGCAGGCGTCAGTCTCAATACATCTTCTTACGAATTCGCAGAGACCTGTGTTTTTGTTAAACAGTCGCTGTCCCCGATTTTGTGACAACTTTCTAAGGTTGCCCTTAAAAAGTCACTCCTTCTTCCGAAGTTACGGAGTCATTTTGCCGAGTTCCTTCAACGTAATTCTCTCAAGCGCCTTAGTTTACTAAACTTGTTCACCTGTGTCGGTTTAGGGTACGGTTTTTGACTTTTAAAAGCTATTTCTAGAAAATGCTATAAAACTTTTATTTAAACCATAAAATAAAAATAATATTTACACTTTGTCACTTTTAAAAATTAAAATAATTAATTTTATCTCATTAAGCTAAAACTTTCGTTTTTACTCTTAGAGACCGATTAACAATACTACCAAAACGGATTAGCCTTGTTTTGGAAACCTTGAACTTAAGGCGACAATGTTTTACACATTGTTTGTCGTTACTCATACCAACATTTTCATTTCTGATATCTCCATTTTATATTACTATAAAACTTCTTAGATTTACAGAACGTTCTGCTACCATTTATTATTATAAATCTACAATTTCGGCAAATAGTTTTAGTTCCGAACATTTTCAATGCAAAAAAACTAAACCAATGAGCTGTTACGCTTTCTTTAAAGGGTGGCTGCTTCTAAGCCTACCTTTCGGTTGTCAACATTTTTTCACAGTTTTTTCACTTAACTATTTTTAAGAGCCTTAATTAGTAGTCTGGGCTGTTTCCCTCTCGACTTAGAATCTTAGCACTCAAAGTCTGTCTGTTTAAAATCATTTTATTAGTATTCGAAGTTTCAATAAACTCAGTAAAGCTTTACGCCCCCATTGCTTATCGAGAGCTCTACCCCTAAAAAAGCTTTTAAACGCTCTACTTAAATAGATTTCGCAGAAAACCAGCTATCTCTAAGTTTGATTGGCCTTTCACCCCTAACCACAAGTCATCCCAGTATATTGCCACATACACGGGTTCGGTCCTCCGAAAGGCGTTTCCGCCTAAACATCAACCTGCTCATGGTTAGATCACTTAGTTTCGGGTCTTATTTCAGAGACTAAAAAGCATTTTAAAACTTAGTTTCTTTACGCCTACATATTAAATATTTAAGCTCGCCACTAAAATAAACTTGTTGGTCCATTATACAAAAGGTACGTCATTACTTTAAAAGCTTTGACAGATTGTCAGCATTAAATTTCAAAATCTTTTCACATTCGCAAAGTCTTTTTCACTATTTCCCTCACGGTACTTTTCACTATCAGTCATTAAAATTTTTAGACTTTGAGGATGGGCCCCCAATATTCAAACAAGACATGACTTGTCTCATTTTACTTAAAACAAAACTTTAATTTTATTTTACAGGGCTATCCTTTAACAATATAGGTTACCTTCTATGGCTACTAATGTATTAAATAAAATTTTAAAGTTTTTAAGTCTATCATTGCGTTCGCTCGCCACTACTTACAATATCTCGGTTGATTTCAAACGTTGGTTACTTAGATGATTCAGTTCACCAAGTCTTTGTTTAAAAATTTAAAACAATTTTTCAATCAATGAAAATCAGTTTTCTGAATTTATGGGAAATTATAGATCTCAGCATACATTATCTACTCACTATAACCTTTCGTCGTAAAACGCCCATAGATTAATTTTAATGCTTAAGTATCCCTTTAATGCCTTACTAACTTTTTATAACTTATATTATTAAAAAGGGCGAGTAACAGGATTTGAACCTGTGACTTTTAGAACCACAACCTAACACTCTAACCAAACTGAGTTATACTCGCCATTATTAAAATTCAAACTTTCACATTTATTAGAATTATTTGAGATAAAAAATATTAAAATCGAAGTAATAAAACATAAATAATAATTTTCCTCCAAAAATTTAGTTATTATTTCTTCTTTGTATAGTTCAAAAATTTTGGTTAACAATATTTTATTCGATTTTTTAAACTAATTTTACTTAATATTTCTCTATCCCATCAGTATTATTTATGTTTTATTTTTCGTTTATTTATTCATTTTTCTACTTTAAATTTTCCTCTTCTTTATATAGTTCAAAAATTTTGGTTAATAGTATTTTATTCAATTTTTTAAACTAATTTTCTTCATTATTTCATTATTCCATCAACATTATTTATATTTTATTTATCAACTTTTCTTATTTTATATTTCTTTCCCTCTTTATATAGTTCAAAAATTTTGGTTAATAGTATTTTATTCAATTTTTTAAACTAATTTTCTTCATTATTTCATTATTCCATCAACATTATTTATATTTTATTTCTCTTTTATTTATCAACTTTTCTTATTTTATATTTCTTTCCCTCTTTATATAGTTCAAAAATTTTGGTTAACAATATTTTATTCGATTTTTTAAACTAATTTTACTTAATATTTCTCTATCCCATCAGTATTATTTATGTTTTATTTTTCGTTTATTTATTCATTTTTCTACTTTAAATTTTCCTCTTCTTTATATAGTTCAAAAATTTTGGTTAACAATATTTTCAGCAGTTTTTTTAAACTAATTTCATCAATTATTTACCGACTCTAACGGTTATAATCTACATTCATACTTTTATTTTTTATCAATTTTCGTATTTTAAAAACTTCTTTTATATATATAAGGTCTAAAATTTTGGTTAAGGAATTTTAGTATATTTTTTATTACACTCTTTTTTCTAAAGTTTTTCTTTTTTTCATTTTTTATAATTTATCTTATTTAAAATTATTGTAATTTTTTGGGATTTTCATACCTTTTTTCTTATAGTTTTTTTAAACTAATTTCATCAATTATTTACCGACTCTAACGGTTATAATCTACATTCATACTTTTATTTTTTATCAATTTTCGTATTTTAAAAACTTCTTTTATATATATAAGGTCTAAAATTTTGGTTAAGGAATTTTACCAAAATTTTTGAACTATATAAAGAAGAAGAAAATTTGAAGTAGAAAAATGAATAAATAAACGAAAAATAAAACATAAATAATACTGATGGGATAGGGAAATATTAAGTAAAATTAGTTTAAAAATCGAATAAAATATTGTTAACCAAAATTTTTGAACTATATAAAGAGGGAAATAAAATATAAAAATAAGAAAAGTTGATAAATAAAATATAAATAATGTTGATGGAATAATGAAATATGCAATCAATGTTGGACTTACCTAATTGTGATTTGTATGTTCTTATCGTCTAATGGTTAGGACACTACTCTTTCACAGTAGTAATACGGGTTCAAATCCCGTTAAGAATATTAGTTTATAATAAAAAACTTGAAATAAAGTTTTGTTTTATTTTCTACACATTTTTAAAAT